CGGATACGCCTCCATGAGCTTTAGCAATGTTATTGATTAATTCCATGATGAGTACTGTTTTACCTACTCCTGCCCCCCCAAATAGTCCGATTTTTCCTCCACGTCGATAAGGAGCTAAAAGATCGACCACCTTAATACCTGTTTCAAAGATAGATAATTTCGTATCTAACTCGATAAAGGCAGGCGCAGATCTATGAATAGGGAATGTTGCACTAGTATCTACAGGACCCAAATTGTCAATAGGCTCCCCAAGAACGTTAAAAATTCGTCCGAGAGTAGCTCCACCGACTGGAACACTGAGAGGAGCTCCCGTGTCAATCACTTCCATTCCTCTCATCAACCCGTCTGTAGCACTCATAGCTACAGCTCTAACTCGATTATTTCCTAATAATTGTTGTACCTCACAAGTCACATTAATTTGCTTATCGGCAGTGTCTCGACTCTTGACTATCAAAGCGTTATAAATATAAGGCAACTTGCCCGGGGGAAAAGTGATATCCAGCACGGGTCCAATAATTTGATCAATACGCCCTGCGCTTTTTTCTTCAATTGTGGAAACCCCGGGACGCGAAGTAGTAGGATTGGTTCTCATAATTATCACATAATTTTCAAAAAAAAAGGAATTTGTCGAATTTTTTTTTTTTTTTTTTTTTTGAATAATGCCAAATCAAATCAAAAAAAATATCCAAAAATCCAAAAGTCAAAAGGAAATGAATTAGTTAATTCAATAGCAAAGAAAAGGGGACTAGCACTTGATTTCGTTGCCCAAGCGAATCCCATTCAATCGTTTACTTATGGAATGAGTCCGTTGGAAAGTTCAATCAATTTTTTCGTATAAATTTCGCTTTTTATGAAGGATCTGTGCCTACTCTACTTTCCTATCTAGGACTTCGATATACAAAATATATACTACTGTGAAGCATAGATTGCTGTCAACAGAGAATTTTCTTAGTATTTAGGTATTTAGATTCAAAATATCAAAGGGGCCTATTAAGAACTTTCCAAATTGTAAAATAAGGATTAGGGATTGGTTTGGGTTGCGCTATATCTATCAAAGAGTATACAATAATGATGGATTTGGTGAATCAAATCCACGGTTTAATAACGAACCGTGTTAACTTACCATAACAATAACTCACCATAACAACAACTCAATTCCTATCGAATTCCTATAGTGGAATTCCTATAGGATAGAGCGTACACAAGGTGCACGCATTATATATGAATCAAACATATTCATTAACTTAAGCCTACTCTTTTTTTTATTTAATGAGTTGATATTAATATTAATTGAATATCTTTTTTTTTTTTAGATTTTTGCAAAGGTTTCATTTCCGCTTAATCCATATCGAGTAGACCTTGTCGTTGTGAGAATTCTTAATTCATGAGTTGTAGGGAGGGACTTATGTCACCACAAACAGAAACTAAAGCAAGTGTTGGATTTAAAGCTGGTGTTAAGGATTATAAATTGACTTACTACACCCCGGAGTACGAAACCAAGGATACTGATATCTTGGCAGCATTCCGAGTAACTCCTCAGCCCGGGGTTCCACCTGAAGAAGCAGGGGCTGCAGTAGCTGCGGAATCTTCTACTGGTACATGGACAACTGTTTGGACTGATGGACTTACCAGTCTTGATCGTTACAAAGGACGATGCTATCACATCGAACCCGTTCCTGGGGAGGCAGATCAATATATCTGTTATGTAGCTTATCCATTAGACCTATTTGAAGAGGGTTCTGTTACTAATATGTTTACTTCCATCGTGGGTAACGTATTTGGTTTCAAAGCCTTACGCGCTCTACGTTTGGAGGATCTACGAATTCCCCCTACTTATTCAAAAACTTTCCAAGGTCCGCCTCACGGTATCCAAGTTGAAAGGGATAAGTTGAACAAGTATGGTCGTCCTTTATTGGGATGTACTATTAAACCCAAATTGGGATTATCCGCAAAAAATTACGGTAGAGCGTGTTATGAGTGTCTACGTGGTGGACTTGATTTTACCAAAGATGATGAAAACGTAAACTCACAACCATTTATGCGCTGGAGAGACCGTTTTGTCTTTTGTGCCGAAGCAATTTATAAAGCACAAGCCGAAACTGGTGAAATCAAGGGGCATTACTTGAATGCGACTGCGGGTACATGCGAAGAAATGATTAAGAGAGCCGTATTTGCAAGGGAATTAGGGGTTCCTATTGTAATGCATGACTACTTAACTGGAGGATTCACCGCAAATACTAGTTTGTCTCATTATTGCCGCGACAACGGCCTACTTCTTCACATTCACCGAGCAATGCATGCAGTTATTGATAGACAGAAAAATCATGGTATACATTTCCGTGTATTAGCTAAAGCATTGCGTATGTCGGGGGGAGATCATGTCCACTCCGGTACAGTAGTAGGTAAGTTAGAAGGGGAACGCGAAATGACTTTAGGTTTTGTTGATTTATTGCGTGATGATTTTATTGAAAAAGATCGTTCTCGCGGTGTCTTTTTCACTCAGGACTGGGTATCCATGCCAGGTGTTATACCGGTGGCTTCAGGGGGTATTCATGTTTGGCATATGCCAGCTCTGACCGAAATCTTTGGAGACGATTCCGTATTACAATTTGGTGGAGGAACTTTAGGACATCCTTGGGGAAATGCACCTGGTGCAGCAGCTAATCGTGTGGCTTTAGAAGCTTGTGTACAAGCTCGTAACGAAGGGCGCGATCTTGCTCGTGAAGGTAATGAAATTATCAAAGCAGCTTGCAAATGGAGTCCTGAACTAGCCGCAGCTTGTGAAGTATGGAAGGCGATCAAATTTGATTTCGAGCCGGTGGATACCATAGATAAGTAGATAAAACTAGATATAAAGAAGGTCTAAATAAAATAAAAAAGAAGCAAAATAGAAAGAGAAAAAATAAGTTACGAAATGCAGTAATTCTTCTTTATTAATTGATTGCAATTAAATTCGGCTCAATCTTTTTTTAGAAAAAAAAGATTGAGCCGAATTTAAATAGATCTTGATACGATCATGAGACTTGACAAATTGAGATTCTTCTATTCTATATATCTAGAATATAGAAAGGTATAATACAATAAACAAATATAAAGAAAAATATAGTATTATCGTACGATAATGGAATCAAATACGCAGTATTTACAGAAAAGAGTCTTCGTTTATTGGGAAAGAATCAATATACTTTTAATGTCGAATCGGGATTCACTAAGACAGAAATAAAGCATTGGGTCGAACTCTTCTTTGGTGTTAAGGTAGTAGCTGTGAATAGCCATCGACTACCCGGAAAGGGTAGAAGAATGGGACCTATTCTGGGACATACAATGCATTACAGACGTATGATCATTACCCTTCAACTGGTTATTCTATTCCATTTCTACTTTAAAATTTAAAAATTAAAGGTTAAATTAAGAGGTATTTTTTTTATTTTTACAATAGCTTTCTTTTGAATCCAATTTCAAGTTCGACTAGAAGGATAGAAAGGCGATGAGAATGGGAAAAGAAAAATAAAATATTTTTCATTAGTGCCCCTTTTTTGCAATTTTCTTATTATCCATTCCATTCATTTTTTTTTATAGATATAGAATACTTTAGTATTCTATATCTATAAAAGTATTCTATAAAAAGTCTGTATTTTGTAAACTAAAAAATACAATAGTCAATATTCCTTATAATAGATATACTTAATTATATCATAAGAATCTTAAGATATATTTCGAATAGATAGAAATAGTAAATTTGAATTTAGACACATATTCTATGACGGATTTTAACTTACCCTCTATTTTCGTGCCTTTAGTAGGCTTAGTATTTCCGGCAATTGCAATGGCTTCCTTATTTCTTTATGTGCAGAAAAATAAGATTGTCTAGAAACGACAGGGCCGAATTTTATTAATGTATTTCCAGGATCATAATACAGATATTTTTTTGTGTAAGTAATATAATATGATAGGGTATGTAACTCTTTCTACACACAAATGAAAAAAAAAATCTATGGATGCGGATATAGGCTACGAGCATAAATGCATGCATATGCGTAGCCGAGTATAGCGAGTTTTTTTTGAATAGAAAGTCAATGTATCTAACCAATTATTTCACAGGAGTACTAGCTACTGAGGGCTATTTCAGAATCAAAAAAAGTAAAGTCAAAATCATTTAGCTTATTCTCTCAATTTCAATTGACCGCTACTGGATTTAGTATATCTAATATGAATTGGCGATCAGAACACATATGGATAGAACTTCTAAAAGGTTCTCGAAAAAGAGGTAATTTTTTCTGGGCCTGTATTCTTTTTCTAGGTTCATTAGGATTCTTAGCGGTTGGGACTTCCAGTTATCTTGGTAAGAATATGATATCTGTACTTCCATCTCAACAAATTCTTTTTTTTCCACAGGGGGTCGTGATGTCTTTCTACGGAATCGCGGGCCTATTCATTAGCTCCTATTTGTGGTGCACTATTTTTTGGAATGTAGGCAGTGGTTATGACCGATTTGATAGAAAAGAGGGAATAGTGCGCATTTTTCGTTGGGGATTCCCTGGAATAAAACGTCGCATCTTCCTTCGATTCCTTGTGCGGGATATCCAATCAATTAGAATTCAGGTTAAAGAGGGTCTTTATCCTCGTCGTATCCTTTATATGGAAATCCGGGGCCAGGGGGTCATTCCCTTGACTCGTACTGATGAGATGTTTTTTACTCCACGAGAAATTGAACAAAAAGCTGCCGAATTGGCCTATTTCTTGCGCGTACCGATTGAAGTATTTTGAGTACCAATTGCCATTTTTTGCAATTGTAAGGGGATTTTCGAGTATTTATCTAAAGGAAGGAACAAACGAGGATAAGAGAAAATCAAAATTGCTTTGATTTTTATTTATTTTGTCCAAGTGAGATATATGGCATAATATTCTTCCATCCTTATATAAAGGACCTTTTTTTTATTTCTCTATTCCACCCCATTTAGATCTAAGAAAGAACCCAATACAATGAAATTCCACTAGTATACAAAAAGAGAAATAGATACAAACACAAGGTCTCAAACCTTGTTATAGAATTTTTGCTTCAAAGAAAAGAAATATCATATATATATTCAGCGAATGAAATGGAGTCGGCGAATGAAGCGGATTCATTAACAACTCAATTTACAGATCAAAAATGAAAAAAAAGAAAGCATTGCCTTCTTTCCTATATCTTGTATTTATCGTACTTTTGCCCTGGGGAATCTCTTTCTCTTTTAACAAATGTCTGGAACTTTGGATTAAGAATTGGTGGAATACCAAGCAATCCGAAACTTTCTTAACGGATATTCAAGAGAAAAGGATTCTAGAAGGATTCATAGAATTAGAAGAACTTTTTCTCTTGGACGAAATAATAAAAGAGAAACCGAAGACACATGTACAAAAACTTCCTATAGGAATACACAGGGAAATAATACAATTGGCCAAAATGGATAATGAGCATCATCTCCATATCATTTCGCATTTTTCAACAAATATAATCTGTTTGGCTATTCTAAGTGGTTCTTTTTTTCTGGGTAAAGAAGAACTTATCATTTTGAATTCTTGGGCTCAGGAATTTTTCTATAACTTAAATGACTCAATAAAAGCTTTTTTTATTCTTTTAGTTACTGATTTTTTTGTTGGATTTCACTCCACCAGCGGTTGGGAACTACTAATTCGTTGGGTCTACAACAATCTTGGATGGGCTCCTAACGAGCTAATTTTCACTATTTTTGTTTGTAGTTTTCCTGTGATTCTAGACACGTGTTTGAAATTTTGGGTCTTTTTTTGTTTAAACCGTCTATCTCCTTCACTTGTAGTTATTTATCATTCAATTAGTGAAGCATAAACTCACTCATTTGATTTCCTAATACTAATATTAATCAAATTAGCATATTTCTTCCTTTAGAAAGAAAGCCCTTTTCCTTTTTAGTAAAATTCTTTCTATTTCTACCTGCTTAAGGTATTCATCATTCCAGTACAACTGTTGCAGTAGAATGACAACAGACTCGTGTATAGGGAACTAGATTTGTTTAGCTACCTATCTAATTTATTGTAGAAATTCCGGGATCCGCGATTGGGCATGGAAAATAGAAATACTTTTTCTTGGTTAAAGGAACAGATGATTCGATCGATTTCTGTATCGATCATGATATACGTAATAACTCGCACATCTATTTCAAATGCATATCCCATTTTTGCGCAGCAGGGTTATGAAAACCCGCGGGAAGCAACTGGACGAATTGTATGTGCCAATTGCCATTTAGCTAATAAGCCTGTAGATATTGAAGTTCCCCAAGCAGTGCTTCCTGATACTGTATTTGAAGCAGTTCTTCGAATCCCTTATGATATGCAGCTGAAACAAGTTCTTGCTAATGGGAAAAAGGGAGGGTTGAATGTGGGTGCTGTTCTTATTTTGCCCGAGGGATTCGAATTAGCACCGCCCGACCGTATTTCTCCTGAGTTGAAAGAAAAGATAGGAAATCTCTCTTTTCAGAATTATCGTCCCAATAAAAAAAATATTCTTGTGATAGGCCCCGTTCCCGGTAAGAAATATAGTGAAATTGTCTTTCCCATTCTTTCCCCCGATCCCGCTACGAAAAAAGACGTTCATTTCTTAAAATATCCCATATATGTAGGGGGAAACCGAGGAAGGGGACAGATCTATCCTGATGGTAGCAAGAGTAACAATACGGTCTATAATGCTACGTCAACTGGTATAGTAAAAAAAATACTACGTAAAGAAAAGGGGGGATATGAAATATCCATAGTCGATACGTCGGATGGACGCCAAGTGATTGATATTATACCTCCCGGGCCAGAACTTCTTGTTTCAGAGGGGGAATCGATCAAGCTTGATCAACCATTAACAAGCAATCCTAATGTAGGAGGGTTTGGTCAGGGGGATGCAGAAATAGTGCTTCAGGATCCATTGCGCGTCCAAGGCCTTTTGTTCTTCTTCGCATCTGTTATTTTGGCACAAGTTTTTTTGGTTCTCAAAAAGAAACAGTTTGAAAAGGTTCAATTGTACGAAATGAATTTCTAGATCCTGGGATTTCTTACCATCAAGTTCAAAAAAAAGCCTCGATTTTTTGAATTCCTTATTTCTATCTCATGCAAAAAAAGAGGATCCAAGGCAGAGACGAGAACAATAAAAGGAACAAGTCCTTTTAGGAGGAATTGCGCGTCTTCTTAATCCTTTATTGGGCACAAGAAAAAGGCAAAAAAGCCTTTTTCTTGTGTCGATTCTTCTTGTATCGAAGTCAATTCTTCTTGTATCCAAGTAAGAATGATTTTTCTTCTTATTTGTTTTGTCAAAGATTATTATTTACGGGTCTGTCTTTTGGACTTCCTTTGCTTAGGTTCGGGCGCGGTAGTGGACAAACGGAGGGAAAGAAAGTATGGTGGGGGACAAATTTCTTGTGAGCAAATAGAATTGCTTGACTTTTTCAATTAAGTTCAACTTCGAACTTACAGAAATAAAAAAAAAATAAAAATGTATAC